ATAAAATGAATCTTTTCAACTAATCATAAAGATATTGGAACTTTATACTTCTTATTTGGATTATGATCAAGTATAATTGGATCTTCTCTTAGTATATTAATTCGATTGGAACTAAGTCAAATTAATTCTATTATTAATAATAATCAAATATATAATGTTATTGTAACAATTCATGCTTTTATCATAATTTTCTTTATAACTATGCCAATTGTAATTGGAGGTTTTGGAAATTGATTAATTCCTTTAATAATAGGATGCCCAGATATATCTTTCCCACGATTAAATAACATTAGATTTTGATTATTACCTCCTTCCTTAATAATAATAATTTCAAGATTTATAATTAATAATGGAACAGGAACTGGATGAACTATTTATCCTCCTCTTTCTAATAATATTGCTCATAATAATATTTCTGTTGATTTAACTATTTTTTCTCTTCATTTAGCAGGAATTTCATCTATTCTTGGAGCAATTAATTTTATTTGTACAATTTTAAATATAATACCAAATAATTTAAAAATAAATCAAATTCCTCTTTTCCCCTGGTCAATTTTAATTACAGCTATTTTATTACTATTATCCTTACCAGTATTAGCTGGAGCAATTACAATATTATTAACAGATCGAAATTTAAATACATCTTTTTTTGACCCATCAGGAGGAGGTGATCCTATTTTATATCAACATCTATTTTGATTTTTTGGTCATCCAGAAGTTTATATTTTAATTTTACCAGGATTTGGTTTAATCTCTCACATTATTAGACAAGAAAGAAATAAAAATGAAACATTTGGTAATATTAGAATAATTTATGCAATATTAACAATTGGATTATTAGGATTTATTGTATGAGCTCACCATATATTCACAATTGGAATAGATGTAGATACCCGAGCTTACTTTACATCAGCTACGATAATTATTGCGATTCCTACTGGAATTAAAATTTTTAGTTGATTAGCAACTATTTATGGATCAAAAATTAATTTATCCCCATCAATTATTTGATCAATAGGATTTATTTTCCTATTCACTATTGGAGGCCTAACAGGAGTAATTTTAGCAAATTCCTCAATTGATATTATTTTACATGATACTTATTATGTAGTTGCTCATTTCCATTATGTCCTATCTATAGGAATTGTATTTGCTATTATTGCAAGATTTATTCATTGATTCCCTATTTTTACAGGATTTTCAATAAATAATTTTATATTAAAAATTCAATTTATACTTATATTTATTGGAGTTAATTTAACATTTTTCCCACAACATTTTTTAGGTTTAAACGGAATACCTCGACGATATTCAGATTATCCAAATAATTTTTTATTATGAAATATAATTTCATCTATTGGATCTATAATTTCAACATTAAGAATTATTATTTTAATTTACTGTATTTGAAATAGTTTATTTATAAAAAAAATAATAATTTTTAAATTAAATCTTAATAACTCAATTGAATGAATTCATAATTTACCTCCATTAGAACATACATATTATGAATTACCTTTAATTACTAATTTCTAATATGACAGAAATAATGTAATGAACTTAAAATTCATCTATAAAGATTAATCTTTTTTTAGAAATTATATCTTGAATAAAAATAACTTTCCAAAATAGAAATTCTCCCTTAATAGAACAATTAATTTTTTTCCATGATCATACAATTTTTATTATCAATATAATTATATTTATAATTTCTTATATAATAATTTTCATTATTAAAAATAAATTTATCAATATTAAAGTATTAGAAAATCAAATAATTGAATTTATTTGAACTATCATCCCACCAATTATTTTAATTTTCATTGCTCTTCCATCATTACATTTATTATACCTAATAGATGAAATTAAATCTCCAATTCTAACTATTAAAATTTTTGGCCACCAATGATTCTGATCCTATGAATATTCAGATTTTTCAAATATTGAATTTGAATCTTACATAATTAATAATTTTAATAAAGAAAACTTTCGATTAATTGAAGTAGACAATAAAACTATTTTACCATTTAAACTAAATATTCGATTATTAATTTCATCTAACGATGTAATTCATTCATGAACAATTCCAAGTTTAGCAATCAAAATAGATGCAATCCCAGGACGAATTAATCAAATTAATATATTTTTAAATCGACCAGGAATATACTTTGGGCAATGTTCAGAAATTTGCGGAATTAATCATAGTTTTATACCAATTCAAATTGAATCCATCCCCTTAACTAAATTTATTTATTGAATTAAAAATTTTTAAACTAACCATTAGATGACTGAAAAGCAAAGTAATGATCTCTTAAATCAAAATATAGTAAATTAGCAATTACTTCTAATGAATAAAAAATTAGTTAAAATAACATAACATTAATTTGTCAAATTAAAATTATTAAATATAAATATTTTTTAATTCCACAAATATCCCCTATTAATTGATTAATCTTATTCTTATTTTTTATAATCAATTTTTTAATAGTTATAACTATAATTAATTTTTATTTTACAAAATTTAATAAAATTAACTTAATTAACAAGCCTTTTTATAAAAATTATAATAAATTTATTTAATATTTTTGACCCTACCACAACATTTTTTAACTTAGAAATCAATTGATTAAGAAGATCAATAATTATTATTTTTATACCTAATTTTTTATGAATTATACCTAATCGAATAAATATAATTATAAATATTATAATAAATACTTTAAATAAAGAAATTTTATTACTTTTTAAAATAAAAAACTTTAAATCACCATCCTTTATATTTATTGTATTATTTATTTTTATCTTAATAAATAACTTTATTAGTTTATTTCCATATATTTTTTCATCATCAAGACATATAATTTTTTCAATATCTCTAGCTATACCATTTTGATTATTTAATATTATTTATTCAATTATAAAAAATACTAAAAACATAATTTCACATTTAATCCCAATTAATACACCTATTTATTTAGCCCCTTTAATAACTTTAATTGAAACAATAAGAATTTTAATTCGTCCTTTATCACTATCTATTCGATTAACTGCTAATCTAATTGCAGGACATTTATTAATAACTTTATTAAACTTCAATTCAATAATAATAATTATTATTATAATTCAAATATTAATAATAATATTCGAACTATGTGTAGCATTTATTCAAAGTTATGTATTTTCAATTCTAACATCACTTTATTCTAGTGAATAATGATAAAATTTAATCAACCTTATTATATTTTAAATATTAGACCTTGACCTATTTTAATAGCCTTTAATTCCTTTAATTTCATAATCTCAAATATCATAATCATAAATTTTAAATTTAATATAATCAGAATAATAAATCTAATATTAATAATTATTATTAGCATCTTATGATGACGAGATATTATTCGAGAAAGAACTTTTCAAGGAAATCATAATTTTTATATTATAAATTTAATCAAATTAAGAATAATTTTATTTATTATTTCTGAATTATTTCTTTTTATCTCATTTTTTTGAAATTTTCTACATAATTCTTTAGCACCTTCAATTGACATTGGACTAAATTGACCTCCTAAAAATATTAATTTTTTTAATCCCTTAATAATTCCATTACTTAATACAATTATTTTACTAACATCTAGCTTTACAATTACCTTATCTCATTTTTATACACTAAATAATTTAAAAAAAAAATCTTCAATATTTTTAAATATAACAATTATTTTAAGTATTTATTTTTTATACCTTCAAACTTTAGAATATAAACAAGCAAATTTTACATTTTCAGACTCAATCTTTGGCTCCTCATTTTATATAGCAACAGGATTCCATGGAATACATGTTATTATTGGTACAATTTTTTTAATTATTAATATAATACGAATAATTAATATACATTTTTCATTTATACATCATATTAGATTTGAATTAAGAATTTGATATTGACATTTTATTGATATTATTTGATTATTCCTTTATATAACTTTCTATTGATGAAATAATTAAATTTTATTAATATAAATAAGTATATTTGATTACCAATCAAAAAGTTTAAATAATAAATAAAATAATTTTAATTAATTTAATAATCATAATCATTATTATAATAATTATAATAATTTTATTTACAATAATAATTTTAATTAATATAAAAATAAAATTTAATTATAATAAATCATCTCCCTTCGAATGTGGATTTGATCCTTTTAATAAATCACGAATTCCATTTTCATTAAATTTTTATTTAATTGCAATTATCTTCTTAATTTTTGATATTGAAATTTCAATTATTATACCAATAATTATAAATTTTAAAATTTCTAACATAATTAATTTCAACTTATTATTTATAATTTTCTTTATATTCATAATTATTACTTTATTTTATGAATGAAAATTCGGATCTTTAAATTGAAAATTATAAGGATAATAGTTAAAAATTATAACATTTAATTTGCTTTTAAAAATTATTTAAAAATTTATCTTAAAATTTAAATAAGAAGTAATAAATACATATTAATTTCGACTTAATAAAACTGATAAAATAATATCCTTATTTTTAATTGAAACCAAAAAGAGGTATATTATTGTTAATAATAAAATTGAAAACTATTTTCCAATTAAAAAGATTTTTAAAAAAGAAGCTGCTAACTATCTTTTAAAGCAAATATTTGTTTAATCTTTTAAAATATATTTATTAGTTTAAAAAAAACATTATATTTTCAATATAAAAATAAAAAAAAAATTATAAATATTTATTTAAAAATAATTTAATTATTACCTTCATATCTTCAATATAAAACTCTACTTTAAGCTATTCAAATAAAAATTAATTACAAAAATAATTAAAAAATATAAAAAAAAGAGTAAGGTATAGACCTTATAACTATTTTAAAAAAAAATTTAATTAAAAATCATCACACTTTTAAAAAAGTAAAAAATACCCCTATTCAGATTATATTCACACCAACTAATTTTTAACCACTTTTGACCAAAAAATTAAAAAAAAGATAAAATTATTTAAAAAAAAATAATCCTAAAATATATATAAATTTCATATTAAAACAAAAAAAATAAAATATAAAAAAAAGAGTAAGGTATAGACCTTATAACTATTTTAAAAAAAAATTTAATTAAAAATCATCACACTTTTAAAAAAGTAAAAAATACCCCTATTCAGATTATATTCACACCAACTAATTTTTAACCACTTTTGACCAAAAAATTAAAAAAAAGATAAAATTATTTAAAAAAAAATAATCCTAAAATATATATAAATTTCATATTAAAACAAAAAAAATAAAAATTCAAAATATTTATTTAAAAATAATTTATTATTACCTTTATATTTTAAATATAAAACTCTAAATTTTAAGTTATCCAAATAAAAATTAATTATAAAAATAATCAAAAATCATAAAAAAAAGACTAAAGTATAAATCTTATAACTATTTAAAAAAATTTTTTGATTAAAAATCATTATACTTTTAAAAAAATAAAAAATACCTCTATTCAAATTATATTCACACCAACCAATTTCAACCACTTTTTGACCAAAAAAACTAAAAAAAAGATAATTATTTAAAAAAAAATTAATCCTAATATATAACAAATTTCATATTAAACCAAAAAAAAAAATATAAAAAAAAGAAAATAAATAACTTAAAGAAAATAAAAAATTATTTAATTCAAAAAAAAATCAAATCCCCAATATTATAATTAAAATACTTAATAATTTAAATTTAATTTCCAATAAAATTAAATCAAACTTATAAAATATTAATCACATAAAAAAAGATCCAAAAAATAATATTATAAAACTAATTATTAACATACTTAAAATTAAAATATTTCTTTCAAACTTAATAATTATTAAATAATTTAATATACAAAAATTTATTAATAACAAATAATAAATAACACGAATAGAATAAAAAAAAGTAAAAAAAAAAGATATTAAAAAAAAAAAAAAAAAAAAAAAATTCAAATTTAATATTAAAAAAAATTCAAAAATTAAATCTTTAGAATAAAAACTACAAAAAAAAGGAAATCCACATAAAGTTATTAAAGTAAATATAAAAATTAAACTACAAAAAGGTAAATAATTAATTAATCCCCCTATCCTTCGAATATCTTGATTATTATTTATATTCAAAATTAAAATTCCAGCACTTAAAAATATTATTGATTTAAATAAAGCATGTATTAATAAATAAAAAAAACATATTTCAATCTTACCTATACATAAAATTATAAATATAAATCTCATCTGTCTTAAAGTAGAAAAAGCAATAATTTTTTTTAAATCAAATTCAAAAATAGCATTTAATCCAGATATAAATATTGTCAAACAAGAAATAATCAATAAATATTCAAAAAAAAAAAATTCCATAAAAATTTCATTAAAACGAATTATTAAATAAATACCAGCTGTAACTAAAGTAGATGAATGAACTAATGATGAAACTGGGGTAGGGGCAGCCATAGCTAAAGGTAATCAAGAAGAAAAAGGAATTTGAGCTCTTTTAGTTAATCTTGCCAATATAATTATTATACCAATATAAAATAAATAATCTAAATTTTTATAATAATTTAAAAAAATAAAATTTCAAGAACCAAAATTTAATATTCAAATCAAAGAAAAAATAATAAATAAATCACCTAAACGATTCAAAAAAACAGTAACAAAACCAGATCTGTAAGATTTTTTATTTTGATAATAAATAACCAAACAAAAAGAAACTATACCTAACCCATCTCAACCCAATAAAATTCTAATTATATTAGGTCTAATAATTAAAAATACTATAAATATAATAAATAATACTATTAATATTAAAAACCGATTTTTATTAAAATCAAAATTTATATATTCTATTCTATATAATAAAATTATAGAAGAAATTAAAAAAACAAAAGAAATAAATATTAAAGATATTCAATCAACTAAAATAACATATAAAATTATACAAGAATTTAAAAAAAAAAATATATATTCAATAAAATAAAATTCATTAAAATAAATAAAATACAAACTAAAAATAAAAAATAATATAATAAATATAAAAAAAAAAAAAAAAAAAAAAAAAAAAAAAAATTAAATTTAATTATTTAACTATAATAATTTATAACCTTTAATTCCACAAATTAATATTCTTCTTAAACTATTCAAATATAAAAATAATTCTATTAATAAAAATATTAAATTTAAAGGAAATCAATGTAAAAATAATAATATGTATTCACTTAAATTAATATAAACTAAATAATTTATATTAAAAAATAACTTCCCATATTGAGTATACAAATATAAATATAATCTATATAAAAATATCAAAATCATTAAAATAAAATAATAAAAATATAAAAAATCCAATCATATTATTAAATTAATTAATAATATTAATTCACCAAATAAATTTAATGAAGGAGGAAAAGATATATTAGAAGAACACAATAAAAATCATCAAAAAGACAAATAAGGATATAAATTAATCAATCCTTTATTTAAAAATATACTACGACTCTTAAAACGTAAATAACAAATATTTCTTAAACAAAATAAACCAGAAGAACATAACCCATGACCAACCATTAAAAGTAAAGATCCACAAAACCCTCAATAACTTAAAGTCAAAAATCCAATAATTACTAAACCTATATGAACAACTGAAGAATAAGCAATTAAAATTTTTAAATCTCTTTGAAAAAAACAAACTAATCTTAAAATAAATATCCCAAATAAACTTAAAGAAATAAAAAAAAAACTCAAATTTAAATTAATTTTAAAAATTAATATTAAAATATGATAAATACCAAAACCCCCTAATTTTAACATAATACCAGCTAAAATTATTGAACCAGAAATCGGAGCCTCTACATGAGCTTTAGGTAATCAAATATGAAATATAAACAAAGGCATTTTTACTAAAAAAATTATTATTAATAAAAAAAAAAAATAACTATTTAATTTATTCACATAATCAAAATAATACATATAAATAAACCCAATTTTATTTAAATATAATAAACATGAAAAAAAAGGTAAAGAAAAAAAAATTATATAAATAAATAAATAAAATCCAGCTTTAAAACGCTCATATTGATATCCTCAACCATAAATTAAAATAATAATAGGAATTAAATTAATCTCATAAAAAATATAAAACAAAATAAAATTATTACTAAAAAAACAAAAAAAAAAAATAATAATAAAAATAAATATTAAAACATTAAAATATTTAGAATAATGAAATTTAATATTAATTCTAGCCAAATAAGTTAAACTAATAATTCATAATCCTAATATAAATATCAAATAAGAAAATATATCTATTCCAAATACATAACTAATATTAGAAAAATAATTATACATAGGAATCTTAAAATATATAAAAAAAAAAAAAAAAAAAAAAAAATTCTGGGTAATTCACCATCTTTTAACCTTAAAGCTAATAAAAATTATGCTCAAAAAAATTAAATTCAAAATTATTAACATTGTAAAATTATTAATGATTTTAAATAATCATTTCCATATATTCGAACTATTATAATTAAAATTGTTAATCCTAATACTCTCTCTCTAATACAAAAAATAAAAAAAATTAATAATAAAATATATTGTTTTAAAAAAATTATAAAACTTATTAAAAATATTAAAGATAAAATTAATAACATATATTCTAATCCCAATAATATTATTAATAAATGATTAAAATTAAAAATATAAAATAAAATTCCAGAAAATATTATAAAAAATAAACCTAATATAAATATATCTATCATTTTAATAGTTTAATAAAAACATTGATATTGTAAATCAAAATTATAATTTTATTTAAAATAATTAATTTTCAGTATAAATATAAATATATTATCATTAATTTCCAAAATTAGCATTTTTATTAAAATATACACTGAATTTTAATTAAAATAATTATATGAATTAATTTAATAATATCAATAACCTTAATCATTTTAAAATCTCCATTAAAATCTAACTTATTAATTCTTTTTCAAACAATTATATTAACTATAATAATTAATTTAATTAATAAAACATCATGAATTTCTTTTATAATTGTAATTCTTTACATTGGAGGTTTAATAATTATTTTTCTTTATATCTCTAGAATTGCTTTTAATGAAATTAATATACATTTTAATTATAAAAATATCATTAAAAATTTAATAATTATAAGTATATTTATATATTATATAAAACCTTTAATATTAATAGAAAATTTTAAATTCAATAATTTATTATTTGAAGATAATTTTTTTATAATTAATATATTTAATACCCCTAATAATATAATAATATACTTTATCATAATAATATTATTTACTATATTAATTTTAATTATTTGACTATTAAAATTTAATAAAGGACCAATCCGACAAAAAATTTAATGAAAAAAAATACTTTAAAATTATTAAATCCAATAAATAATCTTCCTACACCATCAAGAATTAGCTTTTTATGAAATTTTGGTTCATTATTAATAATTTGCTTAATTAATCAAATTTTAACAGGATTATTTTTAGCTTTCCATTATAAAACTGATATAAATTTAGCTTTTCAAAGAATTATTAATATACATCGAAATATTAATTTTGGTTGATTAATTCGATCTTTTCATGCCAATGGAGCTTCTATAATATTTATTATAATATATATCCATATTAGACGAAGAATTTATATAAATTCCTTTAATTTAAAATTAACTTGAATTATTGGAGTTATACTATTACTAATTACAATAATAACAGCATTTGTAGGATATGTTCTACCTTGAGGACAAATATCTTTTTGAGGTGCTACTGTAATTACAAATCTACTTTCAGCAATTCCTTATTTAGGTAATTCTATTATTATTTGAATTTGAGGAGGATTCTCTATTAATAATGCTACTTTAACACGATTTTTCTCTATTCATTTTATTTTACCATTTATTATTTGTTTATTTACATTTATCCATCTATTTTTCTTACATTTAACAGGATCTAATAATCCTTTAGGTATCAATAATAATTTTGATAAAATCATATTCTCTCCTTATTTCATTATTAAAGATCTAATTGGATTAATTATTTTTATATGAATTTTTATTATTCTAACTATAATTTTCCCTTATTTATTAAATGATCATAATAATTTTATTATAGCAAATCCAATAATTACTCCTAATCATATTCAACCAGAATGATACTTCTTATTTTCTTACTCTATCCTACGAGCAATTCCTAATAAATTAGGAGGTGTAATAGCATTATTAATATCAATTTTAATCCTATTAATTTTACCATTATTAAATAATAAAAAATTTTTAACAAATAAATTTTACCCTATAAATAAAATTATATATTGAATATTTATTATAACATTTATTATCCTAACCTGAATTGGTATACAACCAGTTGAATATCCATTTATTAAATTAGGCCAATTATTTACTTTAATTTATTTTTCATACTTTATTTTAAATTTTTATATTTATAAATTATGAGATATTTTAATTTAAATTATAAAATTTCAAAAGTTAATTAATTTAAATAAAATATTTATTTTGAAAATAAAATTTAGAATATCTTCTATTAACTTAACTTAAATTAATGATATAAATTAAATAATTTTATTGAATAATTAAATATAAATATAAATAAAGTTAAAGGTAAAATCAATTTCCAAATTATATATATTAATTTATCATAACGAAATCGAGGTAAAAACCCTCGCAATCAAATAACTAAAAATATAAAACTCAAAATTAATAAATTTAAATAAAATTTATTTATTAATACTCCAAAAAATATTTCAAATAATAATATACCTATAAATATAATTCTTATATATTCAGCTATAAAAATAAAAACAAAAGATATACTTCTAAATTCAATATTAAATCCAGAAACCAATTCTGATTCTCCCTCAGAAAAATCAAAAGGAGATCGATTTATTTCTGCTAAAAAACTTACCAATAATATAAAAAATAAAAAAAAAAGAAAAAAAAAAAACTTAATATTAATTTGATAAACATAAAAATCATTTAAATTAAATCTATTAATTATAAATAACAAATTTATAATAATAATTATTATTCTTACTTCATAAGAAATCATTTGAGAAATAAATCGAATTATACCTAAAACAGAATAATTAGAATTAGATGATCAACTTACCATTAAAAAAATATACACCATAAAACTAGAACAACAAAATATAAAAATCAAGCCTAATCTTATAATATAATTATTACCTCAATAAGGATAAATAAATCAAAAAATAATAGAAATAAAAAGTCTTAATACTGGTGAAATTATAAACATAATAAAATTTAAATTATAAGGATAATTAACTTCTTTAAAAAATAATTTTAATCCATCTCTTATAGGTTGCAAAATACCCTTTAATAAAATTTTATTAGGCCCCTTACGCAATTGAATATACCCTAAAACTTTACGCTCAAATAATGTAAAAAAAGCAACTCTTATAAATACCATTAAAAATAAAATTAAAAAATTAATTAATATAATTAAAATATATAAAATTACTATTTATAATTAAAATTATATAATTAAATTCTAAATTTAACACAATTATCTGCCAAAATAGTTAAATTAATTTAATTCATAAACAAAAATATAATCTAATTACTTAATCCTTTCGTACTAAAATAATATAATTTTTAAAAGATAGAAACCAACCTGGCTTACACCGGTTTGAACTCAAATCATGTAAGAATTTAAAGGTCGAACAGACCTAATATCTCAAAATTTTGCACCTAAGATTAATCTTAATTCAACATCGAGGTCGTAACCTAATTTTTAAATTTGAGCTTAAAAAATTAATTACGCTGTTATCCCTAAAGTAACTTTTTCCTATAATTAAAAATTTTAATTCAAAATTATCATTAATTAATGTAAATTTTTAAAAAAAGTTAATTAATTTTTTTTATCACCCCAATAAAATAATTAAAAATATTAAAATTTTAATAAACCAAAAATTTTAATAATTATAATTATAAAGTTTTATAGGGTCTTATCGTCCCTTTAAAATATTTAAGCTTTTTTACTTAAAAATAAAATTTTAATTTTATAAATAATAAAGTCTATTTTTCATCAAATCTTTCATTCAAGTCTTCAATTAAAAGACTAATTATTATGCTACCTTTGCACAGTCAATATACTGCAGCTATCTAAATAAATCATTGAGCAGATTTTATATTAAATAAATCTTAATACTATGTTTTTGATAAACAGATGAAAATACTAATTGCCGAATTCATAATTTATAAATAAATTATATTATACTAATTTAATCATTATTTCTATAAATAAATTATTAATTTATATAATTTAATATTATAAATAAATAACTTATAATAAATCAAATAAAATTAAATAATAAATTTTTACAAACTTAAATATAAAAATTTCTATTCCTAAATATTATTCCATTTAAAATCTATTATATAAAAATTTCAAGCTTATCCTTAAAATATTTAAAATTTAAAATAATCTTATTAATAAATATAAATTAAACTATTAAAATTCTAAATTAAATTAAATTCTTAAATAACTAAATATAATATAACGAATTAAATTTTAAAACCAAAATTATTTTTTAAATATTTATAATACAATAAATTAATAATAAAGTTAACTCTATACATTTTGAGATTTTAAAATTAAATTAAAAATTTTAATCAACCCTGATACAAAAGGTACTTAATTATAATTCTTTTAAAAATTTTAAATAATTCTTTCACAATACTATTAAACTATAAAACTTTAAATTTATTTTAACCTAATACTAAAACAATATATAATTTAAATTATTTTTATAAAATTTCCATTTAAATAAAATTATATTAATAAATTTAATTAAATAAAGTTAATTAATTAACATCTTATCATTGTAAATGAAATACTTAAATTTAGATATTTATTTATCTTTCTAAATACACTTTCCAGTACATTTACTTTGTTACGACTTGTCTTACTTTTCATAAGAATGACGGGCAATATGTACATATTTTAGATCTATATTCATATTAATAAAATAATTAAATTTACTATTAAATCCACTTTCATTTTAAATTTTCATATAAAATCCAAAAATCAAATTTATTGTAACCCATTATTTTCTTATATATAAACCACATCTTGACTTAACATAAATTATTAAATTAATTAAAGAAAATAAATTTTAAAATATATTCATGACAGCGATATATAAATTTTTAATATAAGTAAAATAAATCGTGGATTATCAATTAAAAAACAGGTTCCTCTAATAAGACTAAAATACCGCCAAATTTTTTAAATTTAAAGAACTTAACTATTAATTTTTTAGTAATAAATTTTAAACTTTTATAATAGGGTATCTAATCCTAGTTTTAAATAAAGTTTAATAGAATAAAATAATTACAATTTTAATTTTAAATTAAATTTTACCTTAAATTAAAAATTAAATTATTTAAATTATTTCATACTAATAACTAAATTATTTTATTTATATATTATGTTTAACCGCAACTGCTGGCACATATTTAGTTTATACTTAAATTAATAATTAAATCTAAATTTCATTAATATTTAATATTAAATACTGAGATTAATTAAAATCCTTTAAGAATCAATTATCATATAACAATTTTCATATATTTTTTCAATCTAATAAAATTAAATAACAAAATAAATTATTATTTTAAAATTTAATAAAATACGGTTTAATTAATATTTATATTACTTTCAAATATTATCACAATAAATATTAAAAATATTATTACTTTAATAAATAATATTATTTATTAAATAATTCATAAAATATTAATTAAAATATAACACAATTTAATTTATATTATAATTTAGAATTTAATTTTAATTCCCTTACTATATCTCTATTAAAGAGATAATAACATCTAATAAGGTTTTATATATGTATATCTTATATATATATATATAGGTAATGTATAGATAATATTAATACATAAGTTCTTATATATGTATATCTATATATATATCAATATATAAGATACTATATATATATAGATACTATATATAGGTAGATGTATATTCTATTATATATTTATAAGTTCTTATATATTCAATCTTTCTTTATTTTATTCTTTTAGTTCTACTTATATTATTTTTTTTTTTGAGAGGGGAGCATAGCTCCCCTCTTTTGATAACTTTTTATGCTATGGTTTTATAAAAATGTGAATTTTTAGGATTAATTTTTTTTAAAAAAATAAATTTTTAAAATTATTAAATTTGGACCATTTTATACCTAATTGTTAAATAAATAATTAAATAAAATGCCTGAAAAAGGATTACTTTGATAGAGTAAATTATGTAAATTAAATACTTTTATTAACTAAAATAAAGTAAATTTATAGAAAAATAAGCTAAATTAAGCTTTTGGATTCATACTTCAAATATAGATTATAAATCTTTTTTCTATTAAAATTAAAATTTAATTATTAATTTTATATTTTAATTATTAATCTTTAAAATATAATTAAATTACTAATAATTACATTATATTTTTAGAATTAAACTAATCCTTAAGAATCAAAATCTCAAATGCATAAAACAATTAAATATAATTTACTATTATAAATAGAAAAATAAACTTTAAAGTTCGTGAAATTAAAATTCAATTTAGATATAAATTTTTCTAATAAATTTAAATTTAACAAAAATTACTTTTATCTCTTTAATAATATTTAGATCATTAATTTCAATTTCATCATCAAATTGATTATCCATATGAATAGGATTAGAATTAAATTTATTTACTTTTATTCCTATCTTAAATTTTAAAACATCAATTTATTCTATTGAATCAACTATAAAATATTTTTTAATTCAAGCTTTTGCATCAATTATTTTATTATTATTTTTAATTAATAAATCTTTATTTTTTTTAATTCAAATTAATATAATAATTATTATTCCTTTATTAATAAAGTTAAGACTAATACCATTTCATTTATGATTACCTTCTATAATTGAAGGATTAAATTGAATATCATGTTTTTTATTAATTACTTGACAAAAAATTACTCCTATAGTTATAATTTCGTATTTAAATATAAATAAATCAATTATTTTTATTATTACAATAATTTCATTAAATAATTTATTTGGTATAAATCAAAATTCAATACGAAAAATTTTAGCAATTTCCTCTATCAATAATTCTTCATGAATATTAATTGCAATTTTAATTAATGAAATATTATGAATTAATTATTTTTTTATTTATTCAATCTTAAATATAATAATTATATATATGTTATGAATCTATCAAATTAATTATATTAATCAATTAAAATTTTTTAATTTCAATTTTTTTCTTAAAATAAATATATTAATATTAATTCTTTCAATTATAGGATTACCCCCAATAATAGGATTTTTAATAAAATGAATATTAATTAAAATATTAATTTATAATAAAATAATTATTATTTTAAGATTACTAATTACATTAACAATCTTAAATTTATATTTTTATTTAAAATTAACTTATTTTTTATTATTTAATTTTAATTTATTTAATAAATGATTTTTACAAAATAAAAAAAATAATAATTTTAACTATATTTTATTTATTAATTTTTTCAGACTATTTTTTACTTATATCATTTTTTATTAATAAGATTTTAAGTTAATATTTAAACTATTAATCTTCAAAATTAAAAATAAATTATTTTAAATCTTAATTAAAATAATTAATACCTTCAAATTTGCAATTTAATATCATAATATTGAATATAAGATTTAAATTAATAAAAAGATTTTAAATCTATTAATAAATTTACAATTTACAGCCTATTATCAGCCATTTTATCC